ATCCATGAAACAACTCTCAGAAATCTTTTTCCCTTTTGGAAGATACAGGAGCGAAACAATCAACCTATTTCTATTGGAAGACCAAAAAGATTCTTCCAATGTCTCCTTTCTGGGTCCAATGGAATTCATAGGTATAGGAAGAAGCCCCATCAAATAAAGATTTTTTCTTTCGACCATCTTTCGATTGTTAATACGAGATATAAGGACCACTACTACAAGCAGTACTACACCTTTGATCGTGAAATATCGATTGCTTGTTGCACCCTGTGAATCACGTGAAAGTAGGATACTCCAAATTCGGGGGTCAAAGAGTTTCATAAAACGTTCTTGGTGGAAAAAAATGTGAGTGAAAGATCCCACTGAATCGAATTTGATCCATGAATCTAAGAAATAGTGAGAATTCTTGATCTCTCTCAATATCTCTCTCAATTCGAATATCCAGGATTTGAATTGATGTCGTTTCATTGATTTCTCCTAAAGATTTCATTTCAATTGGAATTTGGTTATTCATGATGTACTATGATCCCTGTTAAGCATCCATGGCTGAATGGTTAAAGCGCCCAACTCATAATTGGCAAATTCGTAGGTTCAATTCCTGCTGGATGCACGCCAATGGGAACATTCAATAAGTCTATTGGAATTGGCTCTGTATCAATGGAATCTCATCATCCATACATAGCGAATTGGTATGGTATATTCATACCATAACATATGAACAGTAAGAACTAGAATTCTTATCGATACTGGAACTCATAGGGAAGAAAATGGATTTATGGATGGAATCAAATATGCAGTATTTACAGAAAAAAGTATTCGGTTATTGGGGAACAATCAATATACTTCTAATGTCGAATCAGGATCAACTAGGACAGAAATCAAGCATTGGGTCGAACTCTTCTTTGGTGTCAAGGTAAGAGCTATGAATAGTCATCGACTCCCGGGAAAGGGTAAAAGGATGGGACCTATTATGGGACATACAATGCATTACAGACGTATGATCATTACGCTTCAACCGGGTTATTCTATTCCACCTCTTATAGAGAAAAGAACTTAAAGCAAAAGACTTAATAACACGGCAATACATTTATACAAAACTTCTATCCCGAGCACACGCAATGGAGCCGTAGACAGTCAAGTGAAATCCAATCCACGAAATAATTTGATCTATGGACAGCATCGTTGTGGTAAAGGTCGTAATGCCAGAGGGATCATTACCGCAGGGCATAGAGGGGGAGGTCATAAGCGTCTATACCGTAAAATCGACTTTCGACGGAATGAAAAAGGGATATCTGGTAGAATCGTAACCATAGAATATGACCCTAATCGAAATGCATACATTTGTCTCATACACTATGGGGATGGTGAGAAGAGATATATTTTACATCCCAGAGGGGCTATAATTGGAGATACCATTGTTTCTGGTACAGAAGTTCCTATATCAATGGGAAATGCCCTACCTTTGAGTGCGGTTTGAACTATTGATTTACGTAATTGGAAGTAACCAATTAGGTTTACGACGAAACCTAGAAATCGATCACTGATCCAATTGGAGTACCTCCACGGGATAGACCTCAACAGAAAACTGTTGAGTAACGGCAGCAAGTGATTGAGTTCAGTAGTTCCTCATAGAAAATTATTGACTCTAGAGATATGGTAATATGGAGAAGACAAAATTGTTTGAAGCGCGCACAGAACCGGAAGCGCCCCTTGTTTCAAAGAGAGGAGGACGGGTTATTCACATTTCATTTGATGGTCAGAGGCGAATTGAAAGCTAAGCAGTGGTAATTAGAAAGACCCCCCGGGGAAAAATAGAGATGTCTCCTACGTTACCCGTAATATGTGGAAGTATCGACGTAATTTCATAGAGTCATCCGGTCTGAATGCTACATGAAGAACATAAGCCAGATGACGGAACGGGGAGACCTAGGATGTAGAAGATCATAACATAAGTGATTCGGCAGATTTGGATTCATATATATCCACTCATGTGGTACTTCATCATACGATTCATATAAGATCCATCTGTCTAGATATCATCATATACATCTAGAAAGCCGTATGCTTTGGAAGAAGCTTGTACAGTTTGGGAAGGGGTTTTGATTGATAAAAAAGAAGAATCTACTTCAACCGATATGCCCTTAGGCACGGCCATACATAACATAGAAATCACACTTGGAAAGGGTGGACAATTAGCTAGAGCAGCAGGCGCTGTAGCGAAACTGATTGCAAAAGAGGGTAAATCGGCCACATTAAGATTACCATCTGGGGAGGTCCGTTTGATATCCAAAAACTGCTTAGCAACAGTCGGACAAGTGGGTAATGTTGGGGTGAACCAAAAAAGTTTGGGTAGAGCCGGATCTAAGTGTTGGCTAGGTAAGCGTCCTGTAGTAAGAGGAGTAGTTATGAACCCTGTAGACCATCCCCATGGGGGCGGTGAAGGGAGAGCCCCAATTGGTAGAAAAAAACCCACAACCCCTTGGGGTTATCCTGCGCTTGGAAGAAGAAGTAGGAAAAGGAACAAATATAGTGATAGTTTTATTCTTCGTCGCCGTAAATAGGAACATTGAAAATCGAATTTTTGGAATTGGAAATAATGATAATGTGATGGGCGAACGACGGGAATTGAACCCGCGCATGGTGGATTCACAATCCACTGCCTTGATCCACTTGGCTACATCCGCCCCTTCCCTTATCTAGCTAAAGGATTTTCTCTTTTTTCCATTCATCATTATACTTCAGATTAAGATCGAGAAATTGGACATAGAATGCCAATTTCAAAAATGTAAAAAAAAAAAAGGAGTAATCAGCCGTGACACGTTCACTCAAAAAAAATCCTTTTGTAGCTAATCATTTATCGGGAAGAATTGAAAAACTCAACAGGAGGGAGGAGAAAGAAATCATAGTGACTTGGTCTCGGGCATCTACCATTATACCCACAATGATTGGCCATACAATCGCTATTCATAATGGAAAGGAACATTTACCTATTTATATCACAGATCGTATGGTCGGTCACAAATTGGGAGAATTTGCACCTACTCTCACTTTCGTGAGACACACGAGAAACGATAATAAATCTCGTCGTTAGTCGTTCTACTAAGTATTCATGTGAAAATACTTATATTATAGTAAGAGTAGAGGTATATTTCTTTTCTTTTTCATAAGACTTAGACTTTTCTGACTTATCTTATACTATACTTCACCTAGGCACTTATCATTCATTGGCGGGGGATAACTTTTATGATAAAGAACGAAAATTCGGATAGAGAAGCAAAAGTTTTAGCTAAACATA